ATTTTAATTTATATATTTATTATTACTTTCTATTTACTATTTATTAATTCTATAATTTTTTTCTATAATATAAGAAATTCATTGCTATATAATTTATAGTTTATAGTTTATATAATATATAATATTCTTGGGGCATTAGGTGGTTATATATCTAAATTTATATTCATTGGAATAGTGGAGTTGAGATATCGCTTTCGAGCCCTTACTTTACCTAAATGAAATCACTGATTTTTATTTTCTATATTTTTTTTTCTATGTCTCTATAATTAGATATCTATATAATAATTATATACTGAATAATAAAGAGGTATAAAGAGAGGGCCCTTTTTCAAGCCTTACTGTTTTTGTCTAATATAATCTAGTAATTATCCTTTTTCTTTCAATTTGGGGAGATGGCTGAGTGGACTAAAGCGTCGGATTGCTAATCCGTTGTACGGGTTTTTCGTACCGAGGGTTCGAATCCCTCTCTTTCCGCTTTAGTCAATGACTTGGTATTTTTTCTTTATCTTTCAATTTCTCTTTCAACGAGTCTTTTTTTTTATTTCATTTTAATTAATAGTTAAAAGTGTGGAATAAATAAAATCCTAAGAACATTTTAAAATCAAGCAAGGAAAACAGAAACTTTATTGTTATTTTTTATTCTTCACTCTTCACGTCCAGGATTCCGTCCTGGATCATTAGATAGGAATCCGAAGATAAAGAGAGAAACAAAGAATACCACTACTGTGTAAACAAATAGTTTAAGAGTAAGCATTACACAATCTCCAAGATCATTTTTTTTTGGAAAAAAAGATAATAGATTCTCCATTTTTATACCACATACCTTATTTTGACACCACGAAATTCTTTTTCTAAATCTATAGAAATAAAAAAGAATTTTCAGAAATTCATTTGTAATAAGAGTCAAGTCTTTCATTACCAAAAGCTTTTTCATACCCGCAATTAGATATTGCGGAGGAATCTACTAGGTTCTTTCACTGTAAAAAAGGGTCCGAATGAGGAACTGGGGGGAGCCCAGACTTATTGTGGCGATCCAAGAATTTCATTATTTGAATCGAAGGGTTATACTATAAGACTTATCTGATCTTATGAATTGTTAGAATTTTTTTTTTAAGAATAAATCATGAATTTTTCTAGGACCGTATTAAAGATCTCATCGAAAACTTACAGCAGCTTGCCAAACAAAAGCTAAGAGAAAAAAGAGCAAAGGTATTACTGGCATAAAATCTACGATTGGATTCAAAAAAGCATAAGCCTCGGGCAATTTTGAGAAGAAAAAACTACTTGAAGAAAGAGCAGAATTAAGACAAATACAGATCAAACTAAAGATATTAAGCATAACAAACATTTTTTTCTTTGTTCTTGAAGATAATTGTATTTATTTTGATTGAGTTATTAATATGATGAGTTCTTAATATGAGTTATTATAATTTTTTTTTTTTTTTTGAATTAACCCAATCAAAAATCCTTCAATTCTCAAATCAAAAGAGAATAGACAAAACCATACTTTCATACAATATCTTAATTGAATTGTATGTAATGATCAATAAATGTCGTTTAATTCTCTATCTAAATGTCTCAAAATCCTAGCAACACTCTAATCTATTCTATATGGATTTGAACTAGAATTGACGAAGAACTACTATCAATATTAGTCTTTATTAATGTCGAATAGAAATCAAAAATGGGGCGTGGCCAAGTGGTAAGGCAACGGGTTTTGGTCCCGGTATTCGGAGGTTCGAATCCTTCCGTCCCAGAGCATACCTATTATATTATATATATCATATCAGAATATAGATTTTCTATTTTATATCAGAATAAAAGAAAGATTGCCCTTTTTTAAACAACCTTATTTTTTTTTTAAGAGTAGAATAAGATTGGTTATAATCTGATTTTGCTTTCCTATAATGATTGATTCTTATATGAATTATATCTTTTTCAAAAATCAAAAATCGAATCGTGTTCAAATAACACACAGATGTAATTGAATCTATTTGTATACAGGTAAGAGGTAAGATGGGAGCATAGATTAAATCATATTTCTATTTAATAAGTTAGTTCTTCATAAAATAAAAATACGAGCCATGATTTAATCTGTACTTGTTTAATCTGTATTTGTTTTAATTTACATTTATACAAAATAGTAATAGTCTGGAACACTCTAATAGGATTCTTTTTTTATTTAGGATTCATCATCTTCATAGAATTGACGCAGTAGATAGGAGTTAAACGTCAATGTAAAATACCAATTTCAATATATGCGGCTGTCTGAATTTCATTAAAAAAAAACCAAGTTACATACGTAACATATGTCTTTTCTTTGAACCCCGTTTTTAAGTATTTTGTGTTTTCTTTTATGAAAAATTGTAAATATATGATATGTACCAATTGAGACAAAGTGTATTCATACATCTTAGTCGCTTTTCCTTAGGAAATAATTGCAGCCGGATTATTGACTCCAAGTCAAATAAACTACGCGGAAAGGGAGCGAGGGCTTATATATATATGTATTGTTATCGTTCTATTTCTTCTATTTCATTGATTCATTGAAAACTTTATTTTATTTCAATTGAGTTTTGTGACAATAGATTTGTTATCCCTAAATTTTAAATATTTAACTTTACCCTTTAAGATAGAATGTTTCTAAAACATAGAATGTTTCTAATTACTTTCAAAGATATTTGTTTAGTCTACCTGATAGGTATGGGGATCCTCTTTTAATTATGATTTATCAAAAAGAATAACAACCCAAAGCCTCTATTCTATCAGTCTTTATCCACCACCTCGTGAAAAACAAAAAGAATTTACATTTTTTTTATGGTTTAATCCGAATATGAATTTTTCTCTATTATTATCAAAATGCGATTTTTACTGTAAAGCCTTATTCAAATAATGTAATGATAGTGAAATAGAAAATTTTTCAATCAATTAAATATTTTTAATAATGTCTTATGAGTCCTTGGTACTCGAAGAAGTGTGAAATTGGTGAATCTATTTTAGCAAGTCACCTCAAGATGCAGATTAAAAAAAAAAACTTATTTGTGTTATTTATTAGTTCAATTTTTTTATATTCTAATATTTATATTTAGATTATAATTCTAAAGAAAAAATAAAATAATATATTAAAAAAATATTTATTATATTTCTATATATTATATTATATATTATTTATTATATATATTATATGGGGTTAAATTTAATTCGTGCTGATACTTCTTGAGAAATTACCCATTCATAAAAGTATGGATTACTATGTACCGAACGAACCAATGATTATTCATGAGTCCATAATGGAATCAATTACATACTGTTTACAGCAACCTACTAGGAAATGTTATGGTAAAACTTCGTTTAAAACGATGTGGTAAAAAGCAACGTGCGACTTGAGGGATATGGTCGTCTGTGGATTCTTACATCCATCATTTTCTTTTTATATTAATTAGATAGGAATGAGGGTGCTCTTGGCTCGACATCGTTTGTTCTGTTTCACTAGAACCCTCCTTTTTGAGGTCGGGGGTTGGGATGTAAATAGTACATGATCTTAATGGAGCTCGAGTAAAAAAAAGTATTGATTCATTTTTTAAGGGAACGGATCTAGGGTTAGTGTTAATTAATAAGTTGAAACAGCTTCGTAAGTATATTTTCCATATAAAAATCGAAAGGATCCAATTTTCAAATTTAGAAGTAAAACCTCTTGGAATTGGTAAAACTCTTTCGATTAAAAGTGTATCGCGCAGGAATCAAATCGACCATTTGTATGATTTTTTGATAAAAAGAAATCACAAAAAGGGTATGTTGCTGACGTTTTTTGAAACGATTAAAAATCACCGAAGTAATGTCTAAACCCAATGATTCAAAGAAACGATAAAGAATCCTGGAACAAGGAAATACCACTTTCAGTTGTCTCAATAAATAGATTCTAATTAAGAATCAAAATAGATTCTAAAGACAAAAAAAGGGTGCGTGGTTAGAGATCGCTCAATAAACGAAATACCTAAAGTAAAGGGCTTCCTTGGGTTATTAGCGAGTTATCCAACTTGAGTTATGAGGATGCGAATACAAATGATTTTATTTTTCGGATAAGAATAAGGAATAATAAAAAGTACTTAACTCATATTTAATTGATTTGATTATTTTATGGATCCATTTGACATTACTAATTAAAAATTTCAAATTCGATCCATAGACATAATTTCGAATTTTCTTGAGCCGTATGAGGAGAAAACCTCTTATACGTTTCTAGGGGGGGTATTATTCATCTACATCTATCCCAATGGGTGGTTTATCGAATCGTTGCAATTGATGCTCGATGCCGAAGAGAAGGAAGAGCTCTTCGGAAAGTGGGCTTTTATGATCCGCTAAAGAATCAAACCTATTTAAATGTTCCTGCTATTCTATATTTCCTTGAAAGGGGCGCTCAACCTACGGGAACTGTTCATGATATTTCGAAGAAGGCGGGAGTTTTTATGGAACTTTGCCTTAATCAACAGATTAAATTCAATTAATGAATAGAACAAAAGAGGGGGGCGGTAGTATATAAAAGGTTATACAAAGTTATATAAGCCCCCTCTTTTGTTCTATTCATACCTATTTATTATTACTACCAAAAAATGTCTACTACTAAAAAATGTCGTCTTCTATAACGACAAAAATTTATTTTTATTTTAGTGATAGAAATTCATTTAATTTAAGACAGATGAAAAAAGATCAAATGAATAACCGAAGTAGTTGGATTTCAAAATCCAAAATATTTACATTATTGCTAATTCAATACTAGTTGGTTTTTAGTCGAAACTTTCACTTTTTTTATGTTATGAACAAATAAATAAAAAAAAACAAATGGGATTTAAGATTTCTTTTTTTTTTTACTTATTACTTATATGGATTAAGTAAACCCAAGCATTGCGATACTTTGCTACGAATATTGATTCTTACGCTTACATCCTTTTGTATCCATGTTTATTATCCATATATAGTTAGTGCCAATTCAATACAAGTCATTAGTTTTTTCTTTATTTGTATAATTTATATTTTATTATATTAATTCAATATTTCATTTTTTTTTTTATTTTAATTTATGGTTCTCCACATTGTGTTCTTTTCTTAAGATTTACATTCATATTGACAACAGTGTATCAAACAAATATAATCCGATCATGAATAAATGTATCTATTTCCCTCTGTTCCATCTATGGACTTGGTTTTTTTATTTTACTTTATTTAAACGATGGATTCGTCGGATTTGCTGGGATACGAGAAGCCTTTATTTATTTATTATTTAATTTATTTATTTTATTGAAAAAAAAAAAAACGGATAAGATAATAATAGATAAGATAAGATACGAACTAAATCCGTGGTAGTACATCAATTTTGACTTAATCCATATCCTTATCTTAATCTAGATTCTTATTTTAGAAGTCAGTGTATTTGCATCTAATATGTTCATTATTTTTTTTATGTTCAGAATCGATTAGCAATATTTTTGCTATTTTACTATTTGGATTTCGGTGTGCAATTAAATCTAATTTTTTATTCCGATTGGATCTACACATTTTTTTTTTTGGGGGGGGGGGGTTGCTAACTCAACGGTAGAGTACTCGGCTTTTAAGTGCGACTGGCAATTTTTACACATTTGTATGAAGCAACGTCTTCGTCGATACTATCTCTAGAGCTTGTAAGACCGCGACTGATCCTCAAAGGAATGAATGGAAAAAGCAGCATGTCGTATCAATGTGGAATTCTGAGAATATTTTATTCTTAGCGGATCGGTTCAAAACTTTGTTTAAATTCTTGACGAAAAAAAAGAAAATGAAATTTTGGGTTAAGTGAATAAATGGATAGAGCCCTATGGCTCCAATTATAGGTAAACAAAAAAAAAAAAAAAGAAACGAGCTTCTGTTCTTAATTTGAACGATTACCCGATCTAATTAAACGTTAAAAATAGATTAGTCCTTGATGCGGGAAATGCTTTTCCCATAAGTGGATCATCGATTTATTTTTAAATCCTAATTATTAGTAGCTATTCTCCATTAGAGTGTGGGGGTAAATGTGTAGAAAAAGCAGTCTATTGATAAAGATAAAAATCCTTTTTTTCCAAAATCAAAAGAGCGATTGGGTTGAACAAATAAAGGATTTCTAACCATCTTGTTATCCTCGAATGAACATAAATCAATTAAATTAGATGGAAAAGGAGAGGCTAAAGAGTCCGTCGATCAGTCTTATCTGGTTCCGGGGTATATATCTATTTATTTCTTACTATAATATCCTGTTTTGACTGTATCGTACTATGTGTCATTTAATAACCCAAAAGAAATCCCTTATCCCCATCTAATTTTAAATGGAGGAATTTCAAGGATATTTAGAACTCGATAGATTTAGGCAACATGACTTCCTATACCCACTTATCTTTCGGGAATATAGTTATGCACTTGCTCATGGTCATGGTTTAAATAGATACATGTTGTTGGAAAATATAGGTTATGATAATAAATCTAGTTTACTGATTGTAAAACGCTTAATTACTACAATGTATCAACAGAATTATTTGATAATTTCTGCTAATGATTCTAAACAAAATCCATTTTTTGGGTACAACAAGAATTTGCATTCTAAAATTCTATCAGAAGGATTTGCAATCATTGTGGAAATTCCATTTTATCTACGATTAATATCTTCTTTAGAAGGGGCGGAAATCGTAAGATTTTACAATTTACGATCCATTCATTCAATATTTCCCTTTTTAGAGGAAAAGTTCCCACATTTAAATTATTCGGCGGATATACTAATACCCTACCCTGCCCATCTGGAAATATTGGTTCAAACCCTTCGTTACCGGGTGAAAGATGCTTCTTATTTGCATTTATTGCGGTTCTTTCTTCATGAGTATTCTAATTGTAACAGTCTTATTATTACAAATAAATCTATTTCCATTTTTTCAAAAAGTAATCCGAGATTCTTTTTATTCCTATATAATTCTTATCTATGTGAATACGAATCCATCTTCCTTTTTCTCCGTAACCAATCTTCTCATTTACGATTAACATCTTCTGGAGTCCTTTTTGAACGGCTCTGTTTATATAGAAAAATAGAACATTTTGCCGAAGTCTTTGCTAATGATTTTCCGGTCATCCCATGCTTTCTCAAGGATCCTTTCATGCATTATGTTAGATATCAAGGAAAATCAATTCTGGCTTCCAAAGACACACCTCTTCTAATGAATAAATGGAAATCTTACCTTGTCAATTTATGGCAATGTCATTTTGATGTATGGTCTCACGCGGCAAGTATCCGTATAAACCAATTATCCAAGCATTCCCTTGATTTTTTGAGTTACTTTTCAAGTGTTCGACGAAATCCTGCAGTGGTGCGGAATCAAATGCTAGAAAATTCATTTCTACTAAATAATGCTCCCAATAAACTCGATACAATAGTTCCAATTATTCCTCTGATTGGATCATTGGCTAAAGCGAAATTTTGTAACGCAGTAGGGCATCCAATTA